ATGCTTTTGTGCACGACAGAAAAGCTATCCCCAGCAGAACTGTATAATCATTGGTTTTATACCAATGAACAAAAACGAAACAACCTCATCAACGAACTTATCAATCGAATTGAAGCTCTAGACAAGGGGTCTCTTGCTATGGATGTACTCGAAAAAAGAACTAGATTGTGCAATGATGAGACTGAACAAGAATGCTTACCTAAAATATATGATCCTCTTTTGAATGGACCCCATCGTGGAACAATCAAAGAATTGTATTCAGGTTCAAACATGAACGAGTATTTAATAAACTCGATAGAAGATTCTATCGAAACTCTTTGGATAAACAAACTTCATGATATCGCTCTTCCTACTGCCCTTACTACTGATTACCGAGAATTTGAAGAAAAAATCAAAAACACTTTTGATTTAAATTTTAAATTGATTGTAAATTAAAAATACAGTAAATTACTATAAAAATAAATACATAAAATAAGTAAAAGAAGAGATAAGAAGAGATTCGTCCTCCGCCTCCATATTTAATAATTTCTGCTACAAATAAATTTATAATAGCAACAGCATTCGTAATTCCATCAATTACTTGTTTATCAAAAAAATAACTTAGTTCTGCCAGCCCTCTTATACCTGTAGTTAAGGTTTTTGTATAAATAGCGTCTATGTAACCACGATTATATGACCAATTATATATAAAATTTAGTATTTTGTCCCAAATAATTCTCCTAGGACCCATTTGAACGGATAAATTTATTAAGTTCAAATTATTAAAATTGGAATAAGCAGGCCCATAGAAAAGAAACGCTATAAATATTCCGAAATATGCTATACTGACTGAAAAAATAGCATTTATCACAAATTCATCCCAATCAAAATCATAATTTGAATGTAAAAAGTTTATTGATGGAGTTAACCATCTGGATAATATATCTAAATGAATTATTCCTTGACCAAAAGGAATTCCTATGGATCCAACGAACAAAGTAACTAAGACCAATATAAGAAGTGGTAATAACATAGTATTGTCCGATTCATAAGGATATGTGGAAATTTTTTTATTGGAAAAATTTTTTATAGTAATAAGAGGCCCCATCATATTGGTTACTACATTACCAACAATAGGATATACTTTTTTCGAAAAAACAGAAATTCTTTGATTATGATTCATTGTTGATAAAATCAAATTATTTTTTTTAACTTTTTGTCCTTTTTTTCCCCAGATAGATATTGAATGGAACACATTATTTTTTTTGCCGCTGTAATTTTTACAATTACTATTTAAATGACCTTCAAAAGTAAGTAAATACATCCGAAACATATAAAATGCAGTTAATCCTGCTGTGAAACAAGCTATTATTGCAAAAATGGGTGAATACAACCAACTATCATTAAGAATTTCATCTTTGGACCAAAAACAAGCAAGAGGTGGAATACCACAAAGAGAAAGCGTGCCTAAAAAAAATGAAATTTTTGTAATTGGGACATATTTTTTTAAACCACCCATAAGAACCATATTCTGGCTTTTATCTGGGGAATACCCAACAATAGTTTCCATTGAATGAATAATGGAGCCAGATCCTAAAAACAATAATGCTTTCGAATAGGCATGAGTGATCAAATGAAATAAAGCAGTTCGATAAGATCCCATACCTAAAGCTAACATAATATAGCCCAATTGCGACATTGTAGAATAGGCTAGACTTCTTTTAATGTCTCTTTGAGCAAGAGCTAAAGTAGCTCCTAATAGTATTGTTATTATACCTACCAAAGAAATTATATTCAGTATGTAAGGTATGACTGTAAAAAGAGGAAAAAGTCGAGCTACAAGAAAAATTCCTGCTGCTACCATAGTAGCAGCATGTATAAGAGCCGAAATAGGAGTAGGGCCTTCCATAGCATCAGGTAACCATACATGAAGAGGGAATTGCGCAGACTTGGCAACCGAACCTACAAATAATAGGGAAGCACACAAAGTAAGAAATAACGAATTGTCCCCATTATTATCAATCAAATTATTGGCTATTTCAAACAAATCCCGAAATTCAAAACTCCCCGTTATCCAATAAAGACCTAAGATTCCTAAAAATAAAAAAAAATCCCCTACACGATTAGTTACAAACGCTTTTTGACAAGCAGTTGCGGCAAGGGGTCGTGTGAACCAAAAACCTATTAATAGATACGAACACATTCCAACTAATTCCCAAAAAATATAAATTTGTATCAAATTTGAACTAGTAACTAATCCCAGCATCGAAGCGTTAAAAAAACTAATATAAGCAAAAAATGTCAAATAGCCTTGATCATGAGACATATAATTGTCACTATAAATAAGAACCATTATTCCAACAGTAGTTATTAATATTAACATAATGGAAGTAAGCGGATCTATTAAGTGGCCTAAATCTAAAGAAAAATCATTATTTAGGGTCCAAGACCATACATATTGGTAGGATGGACTGCCATTTATTTGCTGAATAGACAGATTGGCGGAAAAAATCATAACGATACTTAGTAATAAAACACTAAGAAAAGCCCATATACGACGAATATTTTTTGTTGCCGCCGGGAAAAGAAAAAGGCCTACCCCTATTGCTATAGGAACCGGAAGGGGGACGAAAGGTATGATCCACGCATATTGATACGTATATTCCATAAAAAATAAACCTTTTTTTTATTGTTAAATTGTTTCCGATTCACCAACTCTTTTATATTTAGAACAGAGCAAAATCAAGATATGAAAAGACTTTAATAGAAATAGAATTAATATAGAAATAGAATTCAGAATTCTGATGATTTCCAAATAGTCAAATAAAAACGATTAAGTCTGATAAAGTTATTCTTTTTTTTTTTAATTAAAGATTAAGATATATGAACATGGAGAATATAATATTTTCAATCATTTCATTATTACAATAATTTAGTTTATATACATAAAACAAGTCCAAAAATAAAAAAAAGTCCAAAAATTATGAAAAAAAAAGTACTTGATTCCGAGTATCCTATGATCCACCAATAACTCAACCCGATAAACAAAAAAACAAGGAGATTATTTTCTTATTTTCGTTAATTGATTCGGAATTCAGAATTCGGAATCATTAATCGGTTGTGAACTAGTCCGTTGGGAAACTGAGTGAGTTGCTTATATTTCTTTCAATAAAGCAACTTAAACTTATACTTGTGATTAATTTTATTGATGTTCGTCGATTTGTTACTCATCACTTCAGTTTGCACAGAGCTGCAATAATAATTTTAATTTCTGGTTCAAATAACATATCGTTTAATAAATTTATTACTAATGGATACTCATTTTTTCTAATTTGAATTAGATTAGATATACTTTCTTGATCCTCGATCAATTACAATTAATAGAAAGAGTTTTACAGTCTAGTTTTCTTAAATTAGGTAAGGGTTCTTAAACTTTTCGATTTCTTTTTTGAAATTACATGAAATGCAACATGGCAAAAATAGACAATTAAAACTCTTTTTGATTCTTTTTTACCAATGGAAAGCAACTCGATTTCTATAGCCATGAATACCATGTATATATATAAATATCTTCATTCGAATATAGTTATATATATATATATAATACTAGTCAGTATAAATAATTCTTTCTTCAAAATATTGTATGTAAATTTTAGTAATAAAAAAATTATATATTTTTTTGAACAATAAATGTCTTCCACATTTAACTATAAAATGAATAACCTCTGCATTTTGGAATGGCGGTTCAAAAAAAGCGTATTTCTATGTCCAAAAAGCATATTCGTCAAAATTTTTGGAAAAATAAAGTGTATTGGGCAGGAATAAAAGCTTTTTCTTTAGCAAAATCCCCGGGAATTCTAAAAGCTTTTTTGTACAACAAACAAGTAATATATTATATAATAAAGACTTGGAAAAGTCTTGAAATAATCTTAATCGATATGAACCAACGAATTCGATAATTTATAAGATAAGAAATTACCATTAATATGGTAAACTTAATGAGATGCAATTTTCTATTGTCGTATGTTGTAGGATAACATTTTTGTGTCTACTAGACAAAGGCTCGAAAAATTAGGCACAATATATCATTTTTCTCTTTACAAAGTTTTCTCTTTCTCGTTAGTGGGTTTTTGTGGGATGGGGATTGTTATTTTCCCCATCGATTCACTTTTCACAAAAATGATATTTTTCTTTTCATTTTAAAAGGCTTATTGGGTTCTGGATGCCGAATATATATTCTATGTTTTAACTTAACTTTAACTATAGAATACATTAAGATACCTATCCATAAAGCACAATATGCATTCCATAATGAAAAATCGTTTTAGAAATATTGAAGACAAATTTTCACTGGTATATCTACAGCCTACTAATTGGTTTGACTAATACTTAATTAGTTTGATAAATAGTACCACGAATTATGGGTACAATTTAAATCCTAGCAATTGGCAATTTATAGTTAATCCAGTTTTCAACCTATCCAACAAACATTTTAAACCTCCTTACAATTCTAAAATTTTTAAAGAACTTAAACCACACGAAAAACCATTCAGTGCGGTTTTAAAACTAACAACAATAGCCCCACCTCACACTACAATTAAGTAAGGTAATGATTATTGAACGTTTAAATAGTAATTTAAAGGATATTTTGAATCTTTCGGCAAAATAAATATTGCATTGAATTTACTCCTCCAATCTCGACGATTAAAAATGAATGGGCTATTATGATTTCGAGCAAGCCGCTATGGTGAAATCGGTAGACACGCTGCTCTTAGGAAGCAGTGCTAGAGCATCTCGGTTCGAGTCCGAGTAGCGGCATATTTCTAAAAAAGAAATACTAGTAAAATAAATACTATTATAATTCCTATAATGGATAGAATATAATTTAAGATCTCCATTCCATTCTTGGAGGATATCCTTTTTAGGATTTTTTATGATATTTTTTACTTTAGAACATATATTAACTCACATTTCCGTGTCGATTGTTTCAATCGTACTGACGATTTATTTGATTAACTTATTAGTCCACGAAATCGTAGGATTATATGATTCGTCGGAAAAAGGAATGGTAGCCGCTTTTTTATGTATAACAGGATTATTAGTTATTCGTTGGATTTATTCGGGGCATTTACCCTTAAGTAATTTATATGAATCATTAATGTTCCTTTCATGGAGTTTATCCATTATTCATATGCTTCCTTTTTTTAGAAAACAAAAAAATCTTCTAAGTGCAATAACTGCACCCAGTGCTATTTTGACTCAAGGATTTGCCACCTCAGGTCTTTTAACTGAAATGCATCAATCCACAATATTAGTACCTGCTCTACAATCACAGTGGTTAATGATGCACGTAAGTATGATGGTATTGAGCTATGCATCTCTTCTCTGCGGATCATTATTATCAGTAGCTCTTCTAGCCATTACATTTCGAAAAAATAAAAAAAAAATGTTAAAATGTAAAAACAACCATTTTAGGTCATTTTCATTTGGAAAAATTCAATACGTGAATGAAATAAGCCATGTTTTACAAAACAATTGTTTTATTTCGTTTAGAAATTATCACAGGCATCAATTAATTCAGCAATTGGATTGTTGGAGTTCTCGTGTCATTAGTCTCGGTTTTCTATTTTTAACCATAGGTATTCTTTCGGGAGCAGTATGGGCTAATGAAGCGTGGGGATCCTACTGGAATTGGGACCCAAAAGAAACTTGGGCATTTATTACTTGGACAATATTCGCAATTTATTTACATACTAGAACAAATGAAAATTTGCAAGGCTCAAATTCTGCAATTGTGGCTTCTATAGGATTTTTTATAATTTGGATATGCTATTTTGGAGTAAATCTATTAGGAATAGGGCTGCATAGTTATGGTTCATTCGCATTAACATTTAATTGAAAAAAAAAGCAGTTACGAATAGAATATCAAATACATAATAGGAATAGCATAAGCATAGATAACGAAAGTTTGTACGAGTTTTTGAAAATCATTTGACTTGATTCAAATGATTTTCAAAAACTACAAAAATATTTGATTACAATTTAAGTTTATTTTAATTTTATTAAGTTTAAGTTTTTAAGTTAAAGTAAATTCATTTTTTTAACTTTTTTATTATAAAATTTTAAAATAAAAACTAACTATCTATAAAAATAATTAGATATAATAGTTTCTACCTTGTCAATTGATAGTGAGAGAACGAAATCCGGATAAATACCAATACCTATTACGGGTAGAAAAATACAGATTGAAAGAAATAGTTCTCGCGGCCCAGAATCTAAAAAATGAGAATTTTGAGAATTAAATTGCTTATATCCGTAGAACATCTGACGTAACATAGATAATGAATAAATAGGAGTTAATATCATTCCAATTGCCGTTACAAAAGTTATTAGTATTTTTGGCATTAAAAGAAATTTTTGGCTCATAATTAATCCAAAAAATACTACAAATTCTGCAACAAAACCACTCATTCCAGGCAATGCAAGAGAAGCCAGCGAAAAGCTACTGAACATTGTAAATATTTTTGGCATTGGGATAGTTATTCCCCCCATTTCATCGAGATAAACAAGACGTGTTCTATCGTAACTCGTTCCTGCCAAGAAAAAAAGTGCAGCACCGATAAATCCATGAGAGATCATTTGTAAAAGGGCCCCGTTGAGTCCTGTATCAGTTATGGAACTAATTCCTATAATTATGAAACCCATATGAGATACAGAGGAATAGGCAATTCTCTTTTTTAAATTACGCTGACCCGGAGATGCTGAAGCTGCATAGATTATTTGAATTGCACCTACTATCATCAACCAGGGAGAAAATATAGAATGAGCATGGGGTAATAATTCCATATTGATACGAACCAATCCATATGCTCCCATTTTTAATAAGATTCCAGCTAAAAGCATACATGTACTGTAATGGGCTTCCCCATGGGTATCTGGTAACCATGTATGTAGAGGTATAATCGGTAATTTGATAGCATAAGCAATAAGAAATCCAAAATAGAATAGTATTTCCAATGCCACAGGATACGGCTGATTGGCTGATGTTTCAAAATTTAATGTTGGTTCATTGGAACCATATAAACCCATACCTAGAACTCCCATTAAGAGAAAAATGGAACCCCCCGCGGTGTACAAAATAAACTTTGTAGCTGAGTACAAACGTTTCTTCCCTCCCCACATGGATAAAAGTAGGTAGACAGGAATTAATTCTAATTCCCACATGATAAAAAAAAGTAAAAGATCTCGAGAAGAAAATAATCCTATTTGGCCGCTGTACATTGCTAACATAAGGAAATGGAACAATTTTGAATCTCGAGTAACTGGCCAAGCCGCTAAAGTAGCTAAAGTAGTGATGAATCCCGTGAGTAAAATGGGTCCTATGGAAAGCCCATCAATTCCCAGTCTCCAATGAAAATCAAAAAAATTTATCCATTTATAATCTTGCTCCAATTGGATTAATGAATCATCCAATTGAAAATGATAACAGAATACATAGGCCATTAGAAGTAGTTCTAATAGGCATATACAAATAGTATACCACCTAATAACCTTATTTCCTCTATGAGGGAAAAAGAAAATGAAAGTACCCGCGAATATCGGCAAAACAACAATTATAGTTAACCAAGGAAAATCATTCGTGGTAAAAACAAGATACACTTACTTTGACTTTGACCCGAAAACCCGTACTCGAGAAAAGAAAAAATTATTAGTTTTATTATTATATATATTTCTTTTCTCGAGTACGGGTTTTGTCGGTAAAGATAAAAAATGATGGATTCAAGTGGAATTTTCTCGAACGTATCAATAACCTAGACCCATGCTACGAGTTGTCTCGTGCCATAAATAAACCCGGACACTCAAAAAATCGGTTGGGCAAGCGGATTCACACCTTTTACAACCTACACAGTCTTCTGTTCTTGGAGCAGAAGCAATTTGTTTAGCTTTACACCCGTCCCAGGGTATCATCTCTAATACATCTGTGGGGCAAGCTCGTACACATTGAGTACACCCTATACATGTATCATAAATCTTTACTGAATGTGACATTGGATCTATAATTTTTTTTTAACATCATAAAATTTCGATCTAGTAAAGTAGTAAATGAATTATATATTGTAGACACCAGATGAATCAATGATTTAGTAGATTTACCAGAATCAATCTACTTCTGGATCTGCTCATGAAAGAAGGCCAAGATACTTTGATTTATTACATTTTATCAAATAGCACTATATGCTGCACATACCCATTTTTTTATTGGCAGATACTCTATATTTTTTTTTATAAACCCTATTTATTCAACAAATTCGATTGATTGATACGAGTTGATTTTCTGTTACGATGAATTGATGAAACAATAGCTAATCCAATAGCTGCTTCAGCAGCTGCAATTGCTATAACAAAAATCGAGAAAATGTCTCCTTTTAATTGGCGACTATCAAATAAATCCGAAAATGTTACGAAATTTATATTAACTGCATTCAGTATAAGCTCAAGACACATAAGCGCTCGAACCATATTTCGACTTGTAATCAATCCATAGATACCGATGCATAATAAATAGGCACTCAAAACAAGTACATGTTCGAGCATCATTGAACAACTCCTCATCAATCTCGATTCATTTCAATATGAACAACAATTTAACCGATTCAATTGACTAAAATAGAATTTAAAAAGTACGCAAAAAGGTATTGGTAATAGAAAATAGATATAAATATAGAAAAATTCCGTTTTTTTTTCTTTTTTTTATACTTTATCTTTATATATTTATACATGAACAATAAAAAAAATATTTTATTTAAAGAAGATAAAGAACAAGTCTATATTAATTTAATTAAATTAATATAATTTTATATTATATAATTTCGAAATATTTAGTACTGACGAGCCATAGCAATTGCACCGATCAAGGCAACTAAAAGAATTATCGAAATAAGTTCAAATGGAAGAAAAAAATCTGTTGATAAATGAATCCCAATTTGTTGACCATTATTTATCAAGTCCTGCTCTATAATCTGGTTTGACCTTGTAGTCCAAATAATACCGTACCATGACGTATCTGGGATAGTAGTAATTAATGAAAAAAAAATACTTGTACAAACCAGTGAAGTGACTCCATCTCCAACAGTCCAAAGATAGAAATCTTTGTAATATTCTGAACCATTCATAAACATCACGGCAAATACAATTAATACATTTATTGCTCCCACATAAATAAGGAGCTGTGCAGCAGCTACAAAATGGGAGTTCGATGGAATATGGAATAAGGATGTACAAACAAGAACCAATCCCAACGAAAAGGCAGAAAAAATTGGATTGGTAAGTAATACCACTCCTAGACTTCCCACTATAAGACCCAATCCCAAAAAAACTAAAAGAAAATCATGTATTGGTCCAGGCAAATCCATTCTATGTAAAATAAAAGATAAATTAAGTAGAAATTTTTCATGACCTTATTGAACAAACAAAAAAAAAGAAGAGGTTACCTATTTTTTGATACCCTTCTAATTGAATTAAATCAATATAGGGTCGTGTGTGGGTTGATGTAGATATGTTTATTTATTATATGAATGATTGAATACCATTTGTTTATCTGAAAGTTTCGTTCAAAATTGCATTTCAAAAATTTCTCGATTCAATTATTTAAATTATTTAGAGTATAGAATAATTATTCTATTTTCTTTTTTTATTTATATATTATAATCACAGATATGATATTTATATATATATACTGTATGTAATGTAGTATTTTAATATACAGAGAATAGATAACTATATTTTTATGAATATATGAAAATCATTACTCTCAACCCCTTTAGGATTTTTAGTTATTGTCTAAGCAAAATAAAATGAAGGAAGCTTCGCTACTTTCAATCAAAACGGAATCTTAGTAATTGGTAATTGTTCTTGAATCAAGTGGTTTATCCGTGCCTTTTTTGATTTGAGTCGAATTCCTAATTGTTCGAATTGTGGAATCTCCAATTACTGACATTGGCAACCGACCCAAAGCAATTTG